ATCCGCCCCTTCCCTTATCTAGCTAAAGGATTTTCTCTTTTTTCCATTCATCATTATACTTCAGATTAAGATCGAGAAATTGGACATAGAATGCCAATTTCAAAAATGTAAAAAAAAAAAAGGAGTAATCAGCCGTGACACGTTCACTCAAAAAAAATCCTTTTGTAGCTAATCATTTATCGGGAAGAATTGAAAAACTCAACAGGAGGGAGGAGAAAGAAATCATAGTGACTTGGTCTCGGGCATCTACCATTATACCCACAATGATTGGCCATACAATCGCTATTCATAATGGAAAGGAACATTTACCTATTTATATCACAGATCGTATGGTCGGTCACAAATTGGGAGAATTTGCACCTACTCTCACTTTCGTGAGACACACGAGAAACGATAATAAATCTCGTCGTTAGTCGTTCTACTAAGTATTCATGTGAAAATACTTATATTATAGTAAGAGTAGAGGTATATTTCTTTTCTTTTTCATAAGACTTAGACTTTTCTGACTTATCTTATACTATACTTCACCTAGGCACTTATCATTCATTGGCGGGGGATAACTTTTATGATAAAGAACGAAAATTCGGATAGAGAAGCAAAAGTTTTAGCTAAACATATATATATGTCTGTTTTCAAAGCACGAAGAGTAATTGATCAGATTCGGGGACGTTCTTATGAGGAAACACTCATGATACTGGAACTAATGCCTTATTGGGCATCTTATCCAATTTTCAAATTAGTTTGTTCTGCAGCAGCAAATGCTAGTCATAATATGGGTTTAAATGAAGCTGATTTATTTATTAGTAAAGCTGAAGTCAATAAAGGTACTATTGTAAAAAAGTTAAAACCCCGGGCTCGAGGACGTAGTTATCTGATAAAAAAAACCACTTGTCATATAAAGATTTCTTTAAAATCTAAAATTTAGATTCCTATTTAGAAAAAAAATGGATGGAAAAAGAATATAAAAATATGGGACAAAAAATAAATCCACTTGGTTTCAGACTTGGAACAACTCAAAGTCATCATTCTTTTTGGTTCGCAAAATCAAATAATTTTTCCATGGGTCTACAAGAAGATGAAAGAATACGGAATTGTATTAAGGACTATGTAAAAGAAAATAATAAAGTAAAAGAAAATAAGAAGATATCCTCAGGTTTTGAAGGAATTGCCTATATAGGAATTCAAAAAAGAATAGATTTGATTCAGGTCATAATCCACATTGGATTTCCCAATTTATTCATAGAAGGACGGACACGGGTAATCGAAGAATTACAGATGAATGTACAAAAAAAATTTCATTATGTAAACCGGAAACTCAATATTGCTATCACAAGAATCGAAAAGCCTTATGGACAACCTAATATTCTTGCAGAATATATAGCTTTACAATTAAAAAATAGAGTCTCATTTCGAAAGGCAATGAAAAAAGCTATTGAATTAACTGAACAAACGGGTACAAAAGGAATTCAAGTGCAAATTGCAGGACGTATCGACGGAAAAGAGATTGCACGTATCGAATGGATCAGAGAAGGCAGGGTTCCCTTACAAACAATTCGCGCTAAAATCGATCACTGTTCCCATACAATTAGAACTATCTATGGAGTCTTAGGTATCAAAATTTGGATATTTGTAAATCAAGAATAAAAGAATTAAGAATAATGTACCTTTCTTTATCTCGTCATTCTGCTTATCGATAGAAAAAATTTAGAAACTCTTTTCTTATTTTTTTATTAATCAAAGTTCTTAATCAAAGAAAAACAAACAATTATAATTTTATAAGGTTGAATAAAATTTTGATTTACCCTTTGATTTCATTTATATTTTCTTATAATTGCTATGCTCAGTGTGTGACTCGTTAGTTTTTTCTTTAGAGTTTTTAATTTAGATTGAAAAAAAAAATAAACAGTCTGACCCGACTATAAACCTATAAACTTAGTAACTATCAAAACTCAAGAAACTCAAAACTAAAAACCAACTTATTGCTTCGTATTGTCGAGATCCCAAGAAACAGTCACTATATGACTGAATCAATCATATAGTTGTAGCAACTGAATTTTTTTTTTATAAAAAATAAATATGGATTATCAATTGTGAAAAAAGAAGAGGGGATGTGGAAAAATGGAAGGATGATAGAAAGAGAGAATAAAGATATCAATGATATATGATTCTCATATGTATGGTTTATGAATAATTAACCCATAAAAAAATAAAAAAGGCAGTGTTATAAAGCATCAACATAAAAATATACAATAAAAATAAAAAAAAAATATCTAATTACAATATTACAATAAATATACAAATAAAAAATAGAAACTATAACTATATAAGAAAATAAATTCAATAAATGAAATGAAAATAAGAACCTAAATAATTCCATCAATATGGATAATATAGTCTATTATGTAAAATATCAAAGATAGAAGAATAGATAAAGATAGAAGATATAGATAATATAAATATATAGATATATAGAAAATAGAGAATAATTCTAATTTAATTGAGCTTCGGGTTAAGAAAAACTGAGGAAATTAGCTTAGAAACATTAGAAACAAATAATAACAAATTTTGTTGAGAGCTCCATTGCAGAGTTCAAACCTAAGCATTAATAGAGAAGCTATGGGAACGATGGAACCCGTGATTACATAGGATTTTTCTTGAAAACGAATCAATCCTAATGATTCATTGGGTAGGATGGCGGAATGAACAAAAAAATAGATTTCTTCTGAATGGTCATGAATTGACCCTACAAATGAAGAAGGAAAGAGTCAATATTCGCCCGCGAAACCTTTCTTTATTTTTCTTTAATTTAAGAATTTATTTTATTGGATTACTATTGGCGTGATTCAATTGATTCAATAGAGGTAAAGTAAAATACTTTAGAAATTTTAAATTTTGATAAAATAAAAAGATAAAATAATATAGAAAATAAAATAGAAAAACACGCCTAGTTATATATACAGCTACCTATGTATATACAGCTACCTATGTAACAAATTAGTAACAAATTACAAAATTCAATATCAATATAATATAAAAAATGAGTATATTTATATTCATCCTTTTGATAGAATGAAATACAGAAATACATGTGTACATGTATACATATATATGTATAATAACAATATTCTTATTATTGTTATTGATTATTGAATCATTTCATTCGTGAGGAGCTGGATGAGAAGAAACTCTCATGTCCGGTTTTGCAGTAGAGATGGAATTCAGAAACAACCATCAACTATAACCCCAAAAGAACCAGATTTCGTAAACAACATAGAGGTCGACTGAAGGGAATATCTTGCCGAGGCAATCAGATTTGTTTTGGCAGATACGCTCTTCAAGCACTTGAACCTGCTTGGATAACAGCTAGACAAATAGAAGCAGGGCGAAGAGCAATGACACGATATGCGCGTCGTGGTGGAAAGATATGGGTACGTATGTTTCCTGACAAACCTGTTACTGTGAAACCTACAGAAACACGTATGGGCTCGGGCAAGGGATCCCCCGAATATTGGGTATCCGTTGTTAAACCGGGCCTAATACTTTATGAAATTAGTGGAGTATCAGAAACTGTAGCCAAAGCTGCTATTTCCATAGCAGCATGCAAAATGCCTATACGAACTCAATTTGTTATTTCAGTATAGGTAAACAAAAGTAAAAGAAGAAAGAGTATGGATAATGAAAAAACAACTACGGATTTCTTTATCTCTGGACAGACAATATTTCTTTTTTTTTTCCATTATCCCTTGTATTTAAATATAAAGAAGAGATTAAAAAGAGATTAAAATAAAAATGATATGATTCAACCTCAGACCCTTTTGAATGTAGCGGATAACAGTGGAGCTCAAGAATTGATGTGTATTCGAATCATAGGAACTGGTAATCACCGATATGCTCATATTGGCGATGTTATTGTTGCTGTAATCAAAGAAGCAGTGCCCAACATGCCTCTAGAAAGATCAGAAATAATTAGAGCTGTGATTGTACGCACGTGTAAAGAACTCAAACGTGACAACGGCATGATAATACGATATGATGACAATGCAGCGGTTATCATTGATCAAGAAGGAAATCCAAAAGGAACTCGAATTTTTGGTGCGATTGCTCGAGAATTGCGACAGTTGAATTTTACTAAAATAGTTTCATTAGCACCCGAAGTCTTATAGATGAAAATAGGATATATACTATTTAATAGATTGTGTCTCATGTATATACTTTCAATTTCTAAGAATTTTTAATAATTAAATAATAAAAAAAAAATTTAATAAAAAATAAAACAAAAAAGAAGCATGTTGATTATATCAAAATTAGAAGGCACCAATAACTATAGTTCATCATGGGTAGGGACATTATTGCCGATATAATAACTTCTATAAGAAATGCTGACATAGATCAAAAAGGAAGAGTTCAAATAGTATCTACTAGGATCACTAAAAACATTGTGAAAATACTTTTACGAGAAGGTTTTATTGAAAACGTTCGAAAACATCAAGAAAGTCAAAAAAATTTCTTGGTTTCAACCTTACGACAAAGAAAGACTAGTAAAGGGAATAAAATAAAATTAAAGCGTATCAGCCGACCCGGTCTACGAATCTATTCCAACTATCAACGAATTCCTAAAATTTTAGGTGGAATGGGAATTGTAATTCTTTCTACTTCTCGAGGTATAATGACAGATGGAGAAGCTCGACTAGAAAAAATTGGAGGAGAAATCTTGTGTTATATATGGTGATTCTCCTGGGGTACCCTAATTTTCTCTTTAACTTACTATTTGTAAAAGAGAGAGGAGAAGTGAATTATAGAACTCTTTCTCTATTAGTTAATACTTAAAGGGGGTTCCCTGGAATGAAAGAACAAAAATTGATTCATGAGGGTTTAATTACTGAATCACTTCCCAACGGTATGTTCCGAGTTCAATTAGATAATGAGGATCTAATTTTAGGTTATATTTCAGGGAGAATCCGACGCAGTTTTATACGTATACTACCCGGAGATAGAGTCAAAATCGAAATGAGTCGTTATGATTCAACCAGGGGACGTATAATTTATAGACTTCGCAAAAAAGATTCGAACGATTAGCATTCTTTTAAACATCCTTTTCGTAGGGATATAATTTGAAGTTCAAAAACATAATAAACTAATTCTTGTTTCCAAAAAAATAGATTCAGAATGAAAATAAGGAATGATAAATATGAAAATAAGGGCTTCTGTTCGTAAAATTTGCGAAAAATGTCGTTTGATTCGTAGGCGGGGGCGAATTATAGTCATTTGTTCGAATCTGAGACATAAACAGAGACAGGGATAATGTTTCTCAAGTTCTAAATCAAGAACTTTTTAAAATACAACCCATGTACATGTAAAAAGAAAGGATTCGTTTTTCTATTAAATAGCTATATCCGTATCTTTCTGATTCTTATTTCTTTTTATTTTATTCTTATGAATATGATCTAATAAAATATGACAAAACCTATAGCAAAAATTGGTTTACGTAAGAATGCACGTATTGGTTCAAAAAAGAATGAACGTAGAATACCAAAAGGAATTATTCATGTTCAAGCGAGTTTCAACAATACTATTGTAACTGTTACAGATGTACGAGGTCGGGTGGTTTCTTGGGCTTCCGCAGGTACTTCTGGATTCAGAGGCACGAGAAAAGGAACACCCTATGCTGCTCAAGCCGCGGCATTTAATGCTATTCGTACATTAGTCGATCGGGGTATGCAACGAGCAGAAGTTATGATAAAGGGTCCAGGTCTTGGAAGAGATGCGGCATTACGAGCCATTCGTAGAAATGGGATGCTATTAAGTTTCGTACGTGATGTAACACCCATGCCGCATAATGGATGTCGCCCCCCTAAAAAAAGACGTGTGTAGAAATATGTAGAAATAATAATTCAAGAGATTCCAAAAGAAATAAATGATTCAATTATCTGATCCAATAATCATAAATAAAAGAAAAAGAATAGTATGGTTCGAGAAGAAGTAACAGGATCCACTCGAACACTACAGTGGAAATGTGTTGAATCAAGAGTAGACAGCAAGCGTCTTTATTATGGTCGTTTTGTTCTGTCCCCGCTTATGAAAGGTCAAGCCGATACCATAGGTATCGCCATGCGAAGGTCTTTACTTGGAGAAATAGAAGGAACATGTATCACACGTGTAACATCTGAAAATGTTCTGCATGAATATTCTACGATAGCGGGTATTGAAGAATCAGTACATGAGATTTTAATAAATTTGAAAGAGATTGTATTGAAAAGTAATCTCTATGGAGTTGGGAACGCATCCATTTGCGTCAGGGGACCTAAATACATAACAGCTCAAGATATTATCTCACCACCTTCTGTACAAATAATTGACACGACACAGTATATAGCTAACCTGACAGAACCTATTGATTTTTGTATTGAATTACAAATCCAGAGAGGTCGTGGATATCATATGAAATCCACAAATGAATCTCACGATGGAAGTTATCCTATAGATATTGTATCTATGCCTGTTCGAAATGCAAATCATAGTATTCATTCTTATGGGAATGGGAATGAAAAACAAGAGATACTCTTTCTAGAAATATGGACGAATGGAAGTTTAACTCCTAAAGAAGCACTTTATGAAGCTTCTCGTAATTTGATTGATTTATTGATTCCTTTTCTACATGCAGAGGAAGAGTACATGAATTTAGAGGAAAATGAAAACAGATGGAATCTACCCTTTTTTTCCTTTCAAGACAGATTCACTAATCTCAATAAAAACAAAAAAGGAATTCCATTGACATGTATTTTTATTGACCAATCAGAATTGTCTTCCAGGACCTATAATTGTCTCAAAAGGTCCAATATACATACATTATTGGACCTTTTGAATCACAGTCAAGAAGATCTTATGAAAATGGAATATTTTCGCATAGAAGATATAAAACAGATATTGGACACTCTACAGAAGCATTTTGCAATTAATTTACCTAATAAAAAGTTTTCATTTTAAATCTATTGGAATTTTTTCATTTTTGAGTTTTTATAAATAAAATTAGCAATAAAAAAGAATAGAATAAGTTTTTAATATCCGAGTCCATCTATTTGCAGAATAGATACATAATAAGATTTATGTATCTAGGGAAGATCCAGAAGAGGATCTTCCTTAGATACCTATGTCGTGGTATTTAACTTTGAAAAAGACCTAAAGTGAGGGATTTCTCAATAGGTAAAGTTGCTCCAATACCTAACCAAAGAGCTACTGCGGTACCGATCAAAAATACTGTTGTAGCTACTGGACGACGAAATGGATTTTGGAATTTATTGACATTCTCCAAAAAAGGTACTGTCAATAATCCTATTGGTACTGAAACCATTAAAAGAACACCCAATAATTTATTGGGCACTGTGCGAAGTATTTGAAATACGGGAAAGAAGTACCATTCGGGTAATATTTCCAACGGAGTTGCAAACGGATCCGCCGGTTCACCGATCATTGACGGCTCTAGAACTGCTAAACCCACACTACATGCAATAGTGCCTAGGATTACTACTGGAAAAATATATAAAAGATCGTTGGGCCATGCGGGTTCTCCATAATAATTATGTCCCATCCCTTTAGCCAATTTAGCTCTTAATACAGGATCATTCAAATCAGGTTTCTTTGTTATTTGGATAGGTGAACTCTTGTGGATCCATCCCCCAAAAGAACCGGACATGATAATTTTTTATCATCCGGCTCGAGCAATAGTAAAAAGAATCACAGAAATAGATCCATAGAAGGAGACCTATATTTTATACATATCTACATACTACATATATAATGTAGAATGACTCTATGTAAGAACAGATTTATCAAATTCCATTTACCCGAGTTTCAACGATTCATTATTCATTGCAAATAATTCAGTTCTGGCAACAAGGAAATGCTCAATATCCAAGTCGGCTTACAAATTCGATCATGATCAAGTGCTTTTTGGATTGTCTCATATCTTTTGGTTGGTATTTATCCTCACAACATCTCGATTGTATTACATAAACAAAATACAAAGTTTTTACTTGTTATTAAGAAAGTTTAGCCCCTGTTCTTCCTTAGATTCCTTATTTAGCTCCGATAGTATAATAGATAATAGATCAGGGTCGATGCAAAGGAAATGAATGCATCTACATACTATAAAAAATTTACTAAAAAAAAATCAAACAAAGAAACAAAGTAAATAAATAGGACATTGGATCATTTTACATCACTTATTCTAGGGATCTTACGGAGCCTGTTCATGCATGACATGAATCAGGTATGATCATAGAAAATATTCTCCTCAAGTTAAAACCGGCATATCCTATGCTACATAAAAGGACTGACATGATGGTTGGATGTGGAGACACGTTGGATTGTGAATTCCAACTTGGCGGATAAAATCATATATCTGCATGGACCAATCAATAGTTCAAGTCACACACTCCCATAATCCATCCTCTTTTAGGAAAATATACTTCAACTATTCGATGCGTATCAAATAAATAATACTTCAGAATTGAATAGAAGTATCCAAATAACATGCCTTATTTTTCAATAATCCATATTTGTAGCAATAAAAGACTCTTGTTCCTCCCCGATATGATAAATTACAAATATCTATGATCTGCCTTCTCTATAAAGGACCCGAAATACCTTGCTTACGTATCATTGGAAAGTGCATTAACATAAATACGGCAGTAAGAAGAGGCAATACAAAAGTATGTAAACTATAAAAACGAGTCAAAGTGGACTGGCCCACACTAGCACTTCCACGTAATAATTCTACCAAAGGCAATCCTATTATAGGAATAGCTTCAGGTACACCTGTTACAATTTTTACTGCCCAATAGCCAATTTGGTCCCGAGGTAAGGAATAACCAGTTACGCCAAAAGATGCGGTCAATACAGCCAGAACTACCCCTGTAACCCAAGTTAATTCGCGGGGTTTTTTAAAACCACCTGTAAGATACACACGAAATACGTGCAAGATCATCATTAGAACCATCATACTTGCTGACCATCGATGAACTGATCGAATTAACCAACCAAAGTTGGCCTCAGTCATTATGTATTGAACAGAAGAAAAAGCCTCTGTAACAGTTGGACGATAGTAAAAGGTCATAGCAAAACCCGTAGCTACTTGTACTAAAAAACAAGTAAGCGTAATTCCCCCTAAACAATAAAATATATTGACATGAGGAGGAACATATTTACTAGTTATATCATCTGCAATCGCTTGAATCTCGAGACGTTCCTCGAACCAATCATATACTTTATTGAGATAGGTAAACTAAGAAAGACTCCCCCTCTTAGAGCCGTATATGAAAATTTCATCTCGTACGGCTCAAGCCGAAACACCCAAATACTGGTTTCAACGGATATGGAATAGAGAGTTTCAAACTTCTTGTGATTTAGCCACTTGACTCGATTTGACCCAAAGATACGAAGTAAGAAAAATCCGGAATCTCTTCTTTGTGATGATAATGCCGATAAATAAAATATCAAGTTGGCTCATCTATCTTTCTTTATTTTAATCGTGACAGGCCTCTTGAATATTCTCTTCCCTATCGTTTTTTTTTATTTGATAGGAATTTCTCTTGTTGAGACCCTATGAATCAATTAAAACCTCAGATTCATACTAGAACCACGATGATTTAAGAAAACCAAAGCTAAACTCAAAGGATTTCTGAGTAAAAACCATTTGATCATCACTTCTTCAATGAATGTAATAATTCAACAAAATCTATAGAAACTATAAAAAGAGGTTTCTTTCGGAAGTATGAAGGAAAAAATTGTTTGATTTAGAAAAACCTCTTTCCATTTTTTTTTTTAATCCGGTTGCGAGGTCTGAATAATAGGTATGAATCATAGTTCAAATATTTCTTTTCTTGATCTATTCTATATAGTCCGTGCTCCAGAGACTAGAATAAATATCTGACGAGGTAGAATCATCTTGATAGAGATGACAGGTCCATTCTCTGTATTATCAATAGGATCAATTATAACAAGTCACACGCTCATATTCCGGAAATGAAATATCGAAACAAATAAATTTCACGATCGAACTACCAGAATGGTCTAGAAATCCAAGTCTTAGGTAATCTTAAGTTGAAGTATTTAAGTATCTGAAACATTAAGTAAGTATAAGTAAAATAATCTTTTTTGATTGAAAAACTAGGACTTACTAGTTTTTATGAACTAATTAATTGAAATTCCATCCAGTAAAACAGATGAATTATAAATTTCTAAAATAATAGATAGAAATATTGCAAATAGAGCCATTGCAACTCCCATAAGTGGTGTAGTACCCCACCCTGGAGCTACTTTTCCATATTCCGAATTCAATGGTTTCAATAAACTCCCTATGCCAGTTGATCTTGGCCCAGATCTAGAACTACTCTCAACGGTTTTTGTAGCCATAAATCCTCTTTCATCATGGGTTTAAATCTGTTGACTTTGTATACCATTCCGTTGTAGTTGTAAATAAACGACATTATCGTGATCCTTTATGATCTTGAAATTATCCAAAAAAATGGAAACAGCAACCCTAGTCGCCATCTCCATATCCGGTTTACTTGTAAGCTTTACTGGGTATGCCTTATATACCGCTTTTGGGCAACCCTCTCAAAAATTAAGAGATCCCTTCGAAGAACATGGGGACTAGTTGAAGTAATGAGCCCCAATATTCATATGGGGGGCTCATTACTTCAATGGGAATAATGAAAAATCATTTCATTTTTTTAGTTGGAACTTTAGGTGGTTCTCGAAAAAAGATAGCGAAAAAAATTATCCCTAAAGTCGAAACTAAGAGGAATATATAAACCAATGCTTCCATAGATTCGATCGTGGTTTACAATTATAGCTTCCACACCTATTCATTTTGGATTCTTTACTAAATAAATTCGAATTTGAGATTTACAATTTACTATTACTATCTATATTTACTATTACTATCTATAAAGTATGACTATATAAATATATTCATTCATATCTTATTACTATTCGATTATATTCTATTTCGAATTTTTCTATATTATTTTATTTATACATAAAAATAAAAAAAAAAAAAAAAAGAAATAGAAATAAATAGATATAGATATTTATATATTAGTATATAAAAGTATATTAAATTACTATCTAAAATATAAATTAACAAATTGTAAATACTAAAATACTAAATAATTAAATACTATATATAAATCTAATCTAAATATAAATTTATATACTCTAAATATCTAAATAATATAAATACTAGAATAAAATAGAATAAAAGAAAAAAAATAGAGGCAAAAGATGGCAAAGGAATTTTGTATCAGACTACTTGTCTCCTTGTAGTTGGATCTCCAAGTTTTTGGAATACTCCAAATTCCACTTGAGCATCCAAATCTGGATCAATACCGGCAAAAACATCTCTGAACAAGGTTCTGGCGCCGTGCCAAATGTGTCCGAAAAAGAAAAGCAAAGCAAACGTAGCATGCCCAAAAGTGAACCAACCCCTTGGACTACTACGAAAAACACCATCGGATTTCAAAGTAGCCCGGTCTAATTCAAAAATCTCACCTAATTGGGCACGTCTAGCATATTTTTTCACAGTAGCAGGATCACTATAAATGACTCCATTGAGTTCTCCACCACAGAATTCAACAGTTACCCCTACTTGTTCAACACTATACTTGGATTCTGCCCTTCTAAAAGGAACATCGGCCCTCACAATTCCGTCTCCATCTACCAAAACTACCGGAAATGTTTCAAAAAAGGTAGGCATACGACGTACAAAGAGTTCACGTCCTTCTTTATCTCTAAATATGGGGTGCCCCAACCACCCAACAGCTATTCCGTCCCCATTATCCATTGAGCCTGCTCTGAATAATCCCCCTTTCGCCGGATTATTACCAATGTAATCGTAAAAAGCTAATTTTTCGGGAATTTTCGACCAAGCTTCCGATAAGCTCAAATTTTCGGCTAGTCCGGCCCCAACTCTTCGATATATTTCTTGTTGGAAATACCCCTTATCCCACTGATAACGAGTGGGACCAAATAATTCGATTGGAGTAGTTGCTGAACCATACCACATAGTTCCAGCAACAACGAAAGCTGCAAAAAAAACAGCAGCAATACTACTGGAAAGTACAGTTTCAATATTACCCATGCGTAATCCTTTGTATAAACGTTGAGGCGGACGGACACTAAGATGGAATAGACCCGCTAATATGCCCAATGTACCTGCTGCAATATGATGAGAAGCTATTCCCCCCGGAACAAAAGGATCAAAACCTTCCGCACCCCACGCTGGATTTATAGATTGTACTTTTCCCGTTAGTCCATAAGGATCAGACACCCATATACCAGGACCATATAATCCTGTTACATGAAATGCACCAAAGCCAAAGCAAGCAACTCCTGAGAGAAATAAATGAATTCCAAAGATCTTGGGCAAATCCAAAGAAGGTTTTCCCGTACGTTCATCAGAGAATATTTCTAGGTCCCAATACACCCAATGCCAGATAGCTGACAAGAAGCACAAGCCAGAAAACAAAATATGTGCTCCTGCCACGCCTTCATAACTCCAAATGCCCGGATTCATTATAGTTCCTCCCGAGATATTCCAACCCCCCCACGAATTTGTTATTCCTAAACGAGTCATGAAGGGTATAACGAACATACCTTGTCTCCACATTGGATCAAGAACAGGGTCAGAAGGATCAAAAACCGCTAATTCATATAGAGCCATCGAGCCGGCCCAACCAGAAACTAGAGCTGTATGCATTATATGGACAGAAAGTAATCGACCGGGATCATTCAATACAACGGTATGAACACGATACCAAGGCAAACCCATGCAAATACCCCTTTCTTAAAAAGAAATAGACATTATGTAACTTTATCGCATTGGAAAAGACTAGACCGTGTATTTCACCTGTTTGGTAGATTTTGTATAGGAAAGGATTAATATTTTTTTGTATTCCCTTCTTTTTTTTTTAATGAAATAGAATAGAAAGAAATAGAATTCTTTCTATTTAGAAGAACAAATAGAAACAGATCTTATTCTATACCCAATAAGTACCAATACGCAATGGGAGGATTTTTAGGGAAAAAATGCATAGATACTTTTTTAGAATTCGAAATCATTCGAGAACAATCGTCTGATCCCATCGATACCCTTCGTTACAATCTTTCTTTATTCATTCTGTATTCCTCTATGAACCTTCTAGTTCTATACTAGTTATATATATATATATATAGAAATATAGAATAATATTCTAGAATAATATTAAGTTAGATTTTATATAATCTAAATAAGATTATAAATTATAAATAGAAAGAAGATTAAAAGATAAAGATATAAAAATAGAAATAGGATAGTTAGTATTAGAATAGAAAAGAAAGAGAAAAAATGATGAAGACAATAAAACCATTGTTACGTTTCCATATTAAAGTAAAATAGAGTACTTCATTTTTTTTTCTTTATCTTAATGCCCCTTGGTGTTCCAAAAGTACCTTTTCGGAGTCCTGGAGAGGAAGATGCAGCTTGGGTTGACGTATAGTGCGACTTGTCAGACAGATTGGTCATATGGTATTTATCCGTTATCTCCCTCGATCGAGTATTCTCTGTTTCGCCCAATCCAATAAATATATATATATTCAATATTGTATTTATTGAACTTCGGAGCGTGAAACACAATAATTCCTATTGGGGATCAATATTATCAATTAAAAGAATTGATGGTTTACTTGGACTGATAAAATAAAGTATCCAGGCTCCGTTCAAAGAATACCAAATTAGAAATGAAGTAATAGAATGGGAGTGTAAATGTAGTAATTCTGAAATAAAAAAAAAATAGAAATTTCATTAAATTCTTAATAATTTATTTAATTCATTATTATCATTATTAATTAAATAATTATTAATTAAATAGAATATAACTTACTATAAGATTACTATAAGAGAATATATTTTAATCTATTTTGTAGAATATATAAGAATATATAATAATTACACGATTACTGCTTGTATCATAGACTATTATTAAATTTACTATAGGGATAATCTGAAACTGCCTACCAATAGAGTAGTATGATGAATACATCGAATATTTTGGGGTAAAGGTATGAAAAATTGAAAAAAAAAAGAAGGAAGTGGTACTGGAATCATTTGACCTATATGCTCAAATGGAATTCGGGCAAATCTTCCCCCGGAGTAGAACAAGAACCTAAAAGAATTGAAAGGCCCATTCAGGAACAAGAAAATTACATCGTAATTTGAATTTCGATGAAACAATACATCAATGAGAGGTTAGTTCAATAAGTTCATAAAATTCTTTTTGATTTTCTACATTATGGAATGTAGGGAAGGGGAAGGAGAGCAAAACTCATGTTAAAAAAAAAAAAAAAAAAGAAATAGGATTGGAATCGACACATTGATTTTTTTTTCGCAATTCTTTCGAACCGTATGCATCCAAAGGTGCACGTACGGTTCCTCAGGGATACAATTTTGTCCTAATCAACCGACTTCATCGAGAAAGATTACTTTTTTTAGGCCAAGAGGTTGATAGCGAGATCTCGAATCAACTTGTTGGTCTCATGATATATCTCAGCATAGAAGATGCTACTAGGGATCTTTATTTGTTTATAAATTCTCCAGGCGGATGGGTAATACCAGGAATAGCCATTTATGATACTATGCAATTTGTGTCACCGGATGTACATACAATATGTATGGGATTAGCCGCTTCAATGGGATCTTTCGTTCTGGTCGGAGGAGAAATTACCAAACGTCTAGCATTCCCTCACGCTTGGCGCCAATGAGTTTTTTTATTTGAAAAAAAAAAGAATACTATGCCTTCGCTGTATCGAATATGAATCAAATAAAGAATAAGTAATAATAGCATGGCAATTCGAGTTCGATATGAATAAACCTTTATTGTTTTTTTTTTCTAAGATGAGATTTTGTATCGAAATAGTAGTATAAAAGAAGGGTTATTCCCAATAAGCGTCACAACCCATTATTCTTCCACACCAGAAGTATCTTTCTTATTTTTATGTTATGAGAGAGAGTTAAAAAAAGAATGGAAAAAAATCATTTGATCCTTCTTGGATCATATAAAAAAACTTTGGGATTGCTAAACCACAGACGAGATAAATATATAAAGCAACAGAACCATCATAGTATCTTTTTCACTACTACGAAAGGAAGGGTGGTAAATGGATCATTTAACGATTTGGACCGGATAGGTTCTATTTATTCTTTTCGATAGAATCGCTTCTATCGAAAAGATAAATTCCATTGCAGAGCCGTATGCAATGTACAAAAGATGCCCGTACGGTTGTTTAATTCTATTTTTTTATTGTTCTTTTGATTCCCCCTTACTTTAATACTTTAACCCAATCGTGCGATATATAGATAGAAGAACCATTCATGATGTTATATCAATATCATCAGGGTTATGATTCACCAACCTGCTAGTTCTTTTTACGAGGCACAAGCAGGGGAATGTATCCTGGAAGCAGAAGAACTATTGAAGCTTCGCGAAACTCTCACAAAAGTTTATGTACAAAGAACGGGCAACCCTTTATGGGTTATATCCGAAGATATGGAAAGGGATGTTTTTATGTCAGCAACAGAAGCCCAAGCTCATGGCATCGTTGATCTTGTAGCGGTCAAAAATGATAATACTGGGAATTCCATATACATATAAATATACGAAGTCCTTTTAAAAATCTTAATTTCCCGTGTGAATAGAAATCATTCATAATCATCAACCTCAGGTTAAGATCGATCTAAACCAACCCCGCTCTATTCTATCTAGAATGAGAATACGCCATGCCAACCATTAAACAACTTATTAGAAACGCAAGACAGCCAATAAGAAATGTCACGAAATCTCCCGCTCTTCGAGGATGTCCTCAGCGTCGAGGAACATGTACTAGGGTGTATGTGCGACTCGTTCAGTTCAGATCATGAATTTGAAAAATGAAAAAGTTTTTTACAGTATCAACAACCACTACCAATGAATTAGGATAGATATAGTGAAAGACGGCCTTTTAATCGACTAGTATCTAAAAATTAAAATCTATAATCTACTTAATTATGTCATGAATTTATGGTTTCTATTGGTGCAAATCCAATCACTCCATTTGAGATGAGAAGGAATTCTCCATTGGTAACAAATAGTTATCCATTAAGCGGAGGAAAAAGGTTATGCTCCTAATTCCTTTTCTTGAAAAAACGGACTAACAGGGTCAGCTACCTAGCCAACTTTCAGAATGAAATGCCGTCACTGTATGGATAGCTTTTTTGTGAAAAGGACTATTACTTTATAATTAGAATTGAAAAAATAATTCTAATTGAAAAATGAAAGGGTAGAGCCGAAGAGTTTGAACTATACAAGTTCACGATAAAATTCGATGAAATGAAAGAAGAGGCTCCGGTGTATAGAGAGGACCTCACCGTTTCAGAAGTTACCATAGAAACGAGGGAACCCACTATTCTTTTTTATTTAGTAGCAGTTTAATTTCTTATTTCCAGACGAGATACCTTGAAGAAATAAAAAATCGTGGTCGGGAAGGTCATAGTCGCAAAAGCCATTGGAATTTATATTTTATATATCGGAAGAATCCGTTTTGTTATTAATCGACCGGAGGAAAAGGATGACTGAAAGAAGAGAAATCAATTAGTTATTCAAGAAAGTTGCATTTGATTCAATGACCAGAGTTAAACGAGGATATACAGCTCGGAGACGTCGAAAAAAGATTCGTTTATTTGCATCAACCTTTATAGGGGCTCATTCAAGACTTACTCGGACAACTACTCAACAAAGAATGAGAGCTTTGGTTTATTCTCATCGAGATAGGAGTAGGAAAAAGAGAGATTTTCGTCGTTTGTGGATCACTCGGATAAATGCGGTAACTCGCGAGGATAGGCTATTCTATAGTTATAGCCTATTCATCCACAATCTGTACAAGAGACAATTGCTTCTTAATCGCAAAATACTTGCGCAAATAGCCCTATCAAATAAGAATTGTTTTGATATTATTTTAAATAAAATCCATTAAAAAAAATCAAATAAAGGAATAAAAGAATCTTAATTATTATAAAGGAATAAAAGAATCTTAATTATTAGACAGGAAACAAGAATGATTGAAACAGGATTTCCCTTTCCCGGAGAATGGACTCCGGGAAGATAGAAGAAAAAGAAATTAAGATTTGAGTAGTATGAATAAACGAACATCTTTCAAGAAAAAAAGATTTATTCCCCATTTTTACTTTTTTATAATTTTAGAGTTTCTAATACAAGAATCAAATCTGGATTCTAGTTTTTTTCGAGCAAGAAATTCATATTAATATGAGCTTGAGTTCCGATTGGACTTTTGAAGAGTATATCTATTTATTTTTGGTTCTAGGACGAGTAGTTCTAGGGATCGACTCCACTCTCTCCAATTGTTTCTCATTATTACGAAAAGGTAACAATGATAAAATACGAGCTTGTTTTATAGCAATAGTAATTAATCGTTGTTGTTTCAAAGTTAACCTATTTGTTCGTCTAGATAAAATTTTTCCTTGTTCACTAAGAAATCGACTAATTAAACTCATGTTTCTATAATCGATTCGATCCCCCGATCCGATTGGGGGTAAACGCCTACGAAAAGATCGCTTGGATTTACGAAAAGGTTGTTTGGATTTATCCATGGTTTGTTTATTCCTTCTATATATCTATAGAAAATAATTTATAAAATAAAATACTTTTTTTTTTATTTATTTAATTAAGATTCGACCAAAATAGGATTTGGTTTGTATTATATATGTTAAGATGTAAAGTTCTTAGTCTTCCCACTACTTGTAAAAATAACACAAGCATTTCGTTACATCTATTTCTTTATTTCCCCATGAATTGTATACTTTTGACAATAGCGACAAAATTTTCTAAATTCTAGTCTATTGGGTGTATTGTGTCGATTCTTTTTAGTAATATATCTAGAAATGCCCGGCGATTTTTTATTGACACCTTTTCGAACACAACAGGTACATTCCAAAATAACTATAATTCTAATATCTTTACCCTTGGCCATGAACCTCCTTTTCATTTTGGATCGACTTCACTTTATAACTCTCTTCATTTTATTTTTGATCCGGACCAAAGTAAAGAAAAAGAATCTATATTCTATATCTATACTTATATTAATATATCTATACTTATATTAATAATAAGTATTAACTAGAAATGGAATTTGTAAATATTTTCTTTTTCTTTTCTTTTTCGAATTATAATAATTCGAATGACTTTGAAATACTATAATCTAAAAAAGAATTACTATTAATTACTATAACTATAAAGAAAAAGAGTCATATTCCTTAATAGAATAATATTAAGGAATATCGTAATAATTAATTAATACAATTTTTTCTAACTATGAATTCTTCCTATCCTAATCTCAGTATCTTCTTCTTCTTTCTATGTTCAAATTTCGTGGAACCGCCCCTAGACTGGATCCACATTTCCATTTCTTTTCCCAAAAATTCTATCGTAGATTCACTATATTTTGACTGAGGTTCAATACACTCCTTCTCTTTCTTTTTTGAGAATAGAAAAGAAAAAGGGGGTGAAAATGGAGCCATGTTACGTAGAATTGTATCTAAAATCTTATTCATTTTTTCACAGATCAATAAAAGGATTCAATCAAGATGAAAAAAAGGGGAATGACAAGGCATCTGGAAATAAACGATTAATTTCTATCAATAGACCTGCTAAAGACCCAAACCATAGAGTGGTTAGCACAGGTGCCGTTGAGAGATATGTTTTTATATCTCGCATTGAAAATCCTCCTTCTTCTATTTATTTATTATTTATAATTATTTAAATTGTATATTGTAATACATATATAGTCTCTAATACATAGATCATAGATAATCCGATATTTTAATTTTAGTTCAAGATTATTTGTTTTTGCTTGAAATGAAATTCTAATTATAATTAGGAATTACTTACTAAAATGCATATATATGTACAATGATCCAGCAGATTCCATTTTACCGCCCTCTAAAAAAAAAATGACAAGAAAATTATCTCTCTATCTATCTATATAGAGATAGTATAGCAAAAAAGAAGGATGTGGAAAACAAGACATGGATTTTATACAATGACACTGTACAACAATCTTTGAAAGGGATGTAGCGCAGCTTGGTAGCGCGTTTGTTTTGGGTACAAAATGTCACAGGTTCAAATCCTGTCATCCCTACGTATTCTTTCTCCTATGGACAGTTAGGAGGGATTCATTGAATAAGATCAGTAAATTTTGGACATAATTTTTCATTTTTGCATACTATAATACTATATGCACACAAAATACTTTTCTTTACAATTGTATCCTACTGTTATAGGATATAAAAAGGATATGATATAAAAAAGCGCTCTTAGTTCAGTTCGGTAGAACGCGGGTCTCCAAAACCCGATGTCGTAGGTTCAAATCCTACAGAGCGTGATTCCTTTTATGTTATGTCGAACTACAATGAAATAACTTAACAAAACAAAGTAGAATTGAAACTTAAATTTGACCTCCTACAAGGAGGAGGTCAATCAAAAAAAGAAATGTTACTTAATCAAAGGTCCAACTGATCACCGCGCCTGTATTGTAAATATGCAGTTACAAATAATCCTGTTAAAGTAATAGGAATTAGACCTAAGACGATTCCAAATAGAAAAACTTCAATCATTTTAATTTGTTTTATGGAATAAAAAGAGAGGTAAGATCTATCCCTAAATATTAATCTGAATTATCCATGAATCTCAATGACCATGAATTGGCAATTCACGCGGTAAGAAACCATAGAATACCTGAAATGAAATATTATGAGAGGCTTTGATTTTGATTTTTTTTTAATTGTTTATAGAATTTCATTTATTTCAAATAAGTCGTATCTTGTTCAAACCAATAAATAGAGCTGGGGTTATAGTTGAAACAGCCAGTAAAAAACCAAAATAACTAGTTAGAATAGGCATGAAAGAGCTAAATTA